AAGTCAGCTCATTTGTCTTTATGTTGATAGTTACGGGCCTCTTGAATCTTCTTTGTCCCTATTTTTATTGATTTTTTTTCTAATTATTCGGATTTCTTTTTGTTTATTATTGATAGGAATTCTCTTGTTGAGACCCTATGAATCGATTGAAACCTCAGATTCATACTAAAACCACGATGATTGAATAAAGCCCTAAGCCCAAAGGTTCTCTGAGTAAGAACCGTTTGATCATCACTTATTCAATTAATAGATGAAATGCCTAAAAATTCGGAGAAACATTTGATTTGTCTGTTGGTCAAAATAAAGAAACATAAACATAATTTTTAAAGAAGAAAAACAAACCCTTCGCTTTAGAATTCTAAACTAAATCTTTTTAATTTTTTTTGAGTCCAGTCACGAGGTCTGAATACTAGGCATGAATCATAGTTCAAATATTTCTTGATCTATTCCATATATTCCGTGCTCCAGATACAAAAATGAATATCCGACGAGGCAGAACCCATCTCTCTCAAGATGACAGACCCACTCTCTGTACTATCAATAGGATCAATTATAACAAGTCACACACTCATATTCCGGAAATACAGAAAGAAAGGAATTCCACGGTCGAACTGCCAGAATGGCCTAGAAATCCGAGCCCTAAGCTAAGTGATTTTTTTTTGATTAAAAAGCCAGGACTTCATGATTTTTATGGACCTAATTCATTGAAATTCCATCCAGTAAAACGGAAGAATTATAAATCTCCAAAATAATAGATAGGAATACTGCAAATAGAGCCATTGCGACCCCCATCAAAGGGGTAGTTCCCCACCCGGGAGCTACTTTACCATATTCCGAATTCAATGGTTTCAATAAATTCCCTACAGTAGTTCGTTTTGGACCAGATCTAGAACTACCCTCAACGGTTTGTGTAGCCATAAATCCTATTGCATTGGTTGAGATCGGTTGACTTTGTATACCATTCCGTTGTAAATAAACGATCTTATCATAGATCCATTGTAGTCTTTCAATTTTATAATAATGGAAACAGCAACCCTAGTCGCCATCTTTATATCTGGTTTACTTGTAAGTTTTACCGGGTACGCCTTATATACCGCTTTTGGGCAACCCTCTCAACAACTAAGAGATCCATTCGAGGAACACGGAGACTAGTTGAAGTAAAGTAATGAGCCTCCCATATAATATGGGAGGCTCATTACTTTACTTCAATTTGGATAATGTAATGTCAAATAATGAAAAATCATTTCGCCTTTTTAGTCGGAACTTTAGGCGGCTCTCGAAAAAATATCGCGAAAAAAATGATTCCTAAAGTCGAGACTAAGAGGAACGTATAAACCAATGCTTCCATAAATTCGATCGTGGTTTACAATTATAGCTTCCACATCTGTTCATTTGGGATCATTTCCCAGATTAAGAAAGGACAAGAGTCAAAGAAAGGGGCGGCGATTCAAATCAAGATTTCTCTAGTACTCTATGTCAAAGTTAAATCACAAAAATCCAATGGAGGCGAAAGATACAAGAGCCATATTGTATCAGACTACTTGTCTCCTTGTAGTTGGATCTCCAAGTTTTTGAAATGCTCCAAATTCCACTTGAGCATCCAAATCTGGGTCAATACCAGCAAAAACATCTCTGAACAAGGTTCTAGCACCATGCCAAATGTGTCCGAAAAAGAAGAGCAAAGCAAACGAAGCATGTCCAAAAGTAAACCAACCCCTTGGGCTGCTACGAAAAACACCATCGGATTTCAAAGTAGCGCGATCTAATTCAAAAATTTCACCCAATTGAGCACGTCTAGCATATTTTTTCACAGTAGCAGGATCACTATAACTCACTCCATCGAGTTCGCCACCATAGAACTCAACAGTGACTCCTACTTGTTCGACACTATACTTCGATTCTGCCCTTCTAAAAGGAACATCGGCTCTTACAATTCCGTCTCCGTCTACCAAAACTACTGGAAATGTTTCAAAAAAAGTAGGCATACGACGTACAAAAAGCTCATGCCCATCTTTATCTCTAAAGACGGGATGTCCTAACCATCCAACAGCTATTCCATCCCCGTTGTCCATTGAGCCCGCTCTAAATAATCCTCCTTTTGCTGGATTATTGCCAATGTAATCATAAAAAGCTAATTTTTCGGGAATTTTAGACCAAGCTTCTGATAAACTCTGATTTTCGGCTAGTCCGGCACCAACCCTTCGATATATTTCTTGCTGGAAATATCCTTGATCCCATTGATAACGAGTTGGACCAAATAATTCCATCGGGGTAGTCGCGGAGCCATACCACATAGTTCCAGCAACAACAAAAGCTGCAAAAAAGACAGCGGCGATACTACTGGAAAGGACAGTTTCAATATTACCCATACGTAATCCTTTGTATAGACGTTGGGGCGGACGAACACTAAGATGAAATAGGCCCGCTAATATACCCAATGTACCTGCTGCAATATGATGGGAGGCTATTCCTCCCGGAACAAAAGGATCAAAACCTTCTACCCCCCACGCAGGATTTACAGATTGTACTTTTCCGGTTAGTCCATAAGGATCAGACACCCATATTCCAGGACCATACAAGCCTGTTACATGAAATGCACCAAACCCAAAGCAAGCTAATCCTGAAAGAAATAAATGAATTCCAAAGATCTTGGGCAAATCCAAAGAAGGTTTTCCTGTACGTTCATCACAGAATACTTCTAGATCCCAATATACCCAATGCCAGATAGCTGCCAAAAAGCACAAACCAGAAAACATAATATGTGCCCCAGCCACACCTTCGTAACTCCAAATACCCGGATTCGTTATAGTCCCTCCTGTGATACTCCAACCGCTCCATGAATTGATTATTCCTAAACGAGTCATGAAGGGTATAACGAACATACCTTGTCTCCACATTGGATCAAGAACAGGGTCGGAGGGATCAAAAACTGCTAATTCGTACAGAGCCATTGAACCGGCCCAACCAGAAACGAGAGCTGTATGCATTATATGTACAGAAAGCAAGCGACCGGGATCATTCAATACGACGGTATGAACACGATACCAAGGCAAACCCATGGAAATACCCCTTTATCAAAGAAAAATAGACACTATGTAACTTTATCACATTGGAAAAGACTATGCTATGGACCTCTCCCTTTCAGTGGATTATTTCGGAGCAAGGGTGAATATTTATTCAATTCCATTTTGTTGGTGATAATGGAACAATTCGGTTTGTAGGAACAAAGATAAGCAGATCTATTCTATACCCGATAAGTACCAATACGCAATGGGGAGATTGGTCCCATTTTCTATGAGCGAATGCGTAGATACTTGTTCATCATTTGAACAGCCCGACCCATTCGTAATAATTTTCCTTTATTCATTTCGTCTTACTCTAGGAATTTTCTAATATAGGGATAAAATACAACATTACGTTTCCACATCAAAGTAAAATATAATAGTCAACTACCCTTTCTTTCAGTTGATGCCTATTGGTGTTCCAAAAGTACCTTTTCGGAGTCCTGGAGAGGAAGATGCAATTTGGGTTGACGTATAGTGCGACTTGTCAGACATATTGGGTCATATGGGATTTCCCCGTTCTCTCCCCCGATCGAGATACCCTCTGTTTCGCCCAAAAAAGATTGCTTGAAAACCATCAATAATTTGGAGCGTGAAGTGCAATTAGATCCATTTTTGAGGGGGTCGAGATCAATATTAATATTATCCATTATAAAAATTTATGGTTGGCTTGGTTGGACCAATAAAATGAAGTATCCAGGCTCCGTTCAGAAAATACCCAATTAATTGATATGTATGATTACCATTTCTATCATACCATACATAAGTCATTACTTTATAGCATATGAACGATCTCAAACTGCCAATCAATGAAATAATATGATGACTACATCGAACATTTGTCGTAAGAAAGGCATGAAAGAAATGATTGAAAAAAAAAAGTCGTACCAAAAAAAGTGGTATTGGGATCATTTGTCCTATATGTGCAAATTGAAATCGGGCGGATCTTTACCCGGAGTAGAACATAAACCTAAAATAATTGAGGAGGCCCATTCAGGAACAAGAAAATTACATCATAATTTGGATTGGATTTCGATGAAACAATACATCAATGAGAGATTAATTCAATAAGTTTAGTGGATTCTCTCCGTTTTTACGGAGAGGCGATCAAAAAAGAATCCTTCTAAAAAAAAAAAAAATAGAAGAAAAAGCCCCTTCATTAAGAAGTGGAAACGTCCTACTATACTATAAAAAAGAAGACGGGCTGGAATTGGAATCAACACATTGATTCTTTTTTTTCGCAATTTTTTTTGAACCGTATGCATCCAAAGGTGCGTGTACGATTCCTAAGGGATACAATTTTGTCCTAATCAACCGACTTCATCGAGAAAGATTACTTTTTTTAGGACAAGACGTTAATAGCGAGATCTCAAACCAACTTATTGGTCTCATGGTATATCTCAATATAGAAGATGAGACCCGGGATCTTTATTTGTTTATAAACTCTCCCGGCGGGTGGGTAATACCCGGAGTAGCCATTTATGATACTATGCAATTTGTGATACCAGATGTACATACAATATGCATGGGATTAGCCGCTTCAATGGGATCTTTTATCCTGGTCGGAGGAGAAATTACCAAACGTATAGCATTCCCTCACGCTTGGCGCCAATGAGTTTTTTTTTATTTGAGAGAAAAAATAAGACTATGCCTTCGCGACATGTAATATGAATAAGAATACGAATATTAAGTAATAATAGCATGGCACTTCGAGTTCGATATGAACAAACCATTATTGTTTTTTCATAACATGAGATTATGTATCGGGCGAGTAATATGAGACAAAAGGGTATCTCCGATTTGATCTTATCTATCCGAGGTTCATTTCAGCGTCACAAACCTTTTTGTTTTCACCCCAGAAGTCTCTTTCCAATATTTATGTTATGAAAGAGTAAAAAAAAAAAAAAAAGAGATCTTTTTTTTTTTTATTTGTTTGATTTTGATCGGATCAAAAAGAAACTTTGGGATTGCTGAATCACATACGAGATAAATGATAAATATAGAAAGCAACGGAACCATCATAGTATTTTGGAACTCCCCCGAAAAGAAGGTTGGTAAATGGATCACTTAACGATTGGGGTCTGATGGATCCTATTTCTCTTTTTGCTCGACTGAAAGGAAAAGTAAATTCCATTGTGGAGCCGTATGCACAAAAAATGCCTGTACGGTTGTTCAAGTATATATCTATTCTTATTTGATTCTTTTCTTGTTATTCTTTATCTCTTTCCTTCGTCCGGTCGTACGAGATCGAGGAACCATTCATTATGTTATATCATCAGGGTAATGATCCACCAACCTGCTAGTTCTTTTTATAAGGCACAAACAGGAGAATTTATCCTAGAAGTCCAAGAACTGCTGAAACTCCGCGAAACCCTCACAAGGGCTTATGTACAAAGAACAGGCAAACCCTCATGGGTTGTATCCGAAGACATGGAAAGGGATGTTTTTATGTCAGCAACAGAAGCCCAAGCTCATGGAATTGTTGATCTTATAGCGGCCGAAAATGCCGCGGATTTCACGTAAATCCGCGATTCCATTTTGAACCATAATTCGGATGAGCCTAAATTTCCTATTTGATCTGCTTACCGGGGTAAAATAAATAAAAAAAAAAATAGAAAAAATTTCTAATCATCTGGTTAGGATTGATCTAAACCAGACCATTTATATACGATTTAGCATGCCAACCATTAAACAACTTATTAGAAACACAAGACAGCCAATAAAAAATGTAACAAAATCCCCCGCTCTTCGGGGATGTCCTCAGCGTCGAGGAACATGTACTAGGGTGTATGTGCGACTCGTTCAGATCATGAGCTGGAACAAAATAAAGGAAAAGTTTTTCCAGTATCAATGACCAGTACCAATGAATAGGATGGAAGAATTCCATTCAATATAGGAATCTAAAAAAACAAACCTCCATTGTGTATGAAATTTATGGTTTCTATTGGTGCAAATCCAATCACCTCAATTGGAGATGAGAAGCAATTCCCCATTGGTAGCAAATGGTTATCCATTATCCATTAAGCGGGGGAAAATAGTATTTAAGAAGGAAAAGAATTATGTTCCCACTCTTGCAAGAACGGACTAACAGGGTCAGCTACCTAGCCAACCTTTGTAATTAAATACCGTTACTGTATGGGTAGATCTCATTGTGAAAAGACCTATTACTGGATAATTCATGGGTAGAGTCAAAGAATGTGAACTGTACAAGTTACTAATAACATTGATTAAATGAAGGGAGGGGCTCCGGTGTATAGAGAGGACCTCACCGTTTAAGAAGCAATCATAGAAACGATGGAACCCACTATTTATTTATGCATCTACCTTTATACTATTTATTGATACTTTATACTCAACTTAATTTACAATTTACTATTTTGTTCTTTGTTGATACCTAGTATCAATACAATTTCCTTATTTCGGGGTTAAATGCCTGGAAAAAATCGTGGTTAGGAAGGTCATAGTAGCAAAAGCCATTGGAATTTTTTTATACATCGGAAGAATCCGTTTTGTTATTAATAGACCAGGAAAGGAGAAAAGAATGACTGAAAGAAAATAAATCAATTAGTTATTCATCAAAGTTTCATTTGATTCAATGACCAGAATTAGACGAGGGTATATAGCTCGGAGACGTAGAACAAAAATTCGTTTATTTACATCAACCTTTCGAGGGACTCATTCAAGACTTACTCGAACTACTATTCAACAGAAAATGAGAGCCTTAGTTTCTGCTCATCGGGATAGGGGCAGGCAAAAGAGAAATTTTCGTCGTTTGTGGATCACTCGGATAAATGCAGCAATTCGTGAAATTGGGGTATCCTATAGTTATAGTAGATCAATACATGATATGTACAAGAGGAAGTCGCTTATTAATCGTAAAATGCTTGCACAAATAGCCATATCAAATACGAATTGTCTTTACATGATTTCCAATAAGATCATTAAATAAGGAGATTGGAAGGAATACACCGTAATGATTTAAACGGAGCCGAGCCCCCGGAGCTCATTCTCCGGGAAGGTAGAGTATAAATTAATAGGATAGATAAATAGAGTCAAAATGAATGAACACGCTTCAATAAAAAAAAATAAGAAATCTTTTTTGACTTTATTTACATTTACCTTACTCCTTTTTTCTTACAACGTGACAATTCAATCTGGATTGTCGAATTTTTCGAACAAAAAATCAATCTGAGCTGGGGTTCGGATTGGAATTTGGATTCAATTGCAATTGAGGAATAGGCCTATCTATTTATTTCTAGTTCGAGGACCCGTAGTTCTAGGAGTCGACTCAGTTCTCTCAAATTGTTTCTCATTATTAAGAAAAGGTAACAAAGATAAAATACGAGCTTGTTTTATAGCAATAGTAATTAATCGTTGTTGTTTCAACGTCAATCTATTCACTCGTCTAGATAATATTTTTCCTTGTTCACTAATAAATCGACTAATTAAACTCATGTTTCTATAATCAATTCGATCCCCCGACCCAATTGGGGGCAAACGCCTACGAAAAGATCGCTTGGATTTAAGAAAAAGTCGCTTGGATTTATCCATGGTTTATTCCTTATCTTTAAAATCCTATTTCTTAATTCTAATTTAATTTGGGATCCGACCGAAATAGGATTTGGTTGTTTTTATTTTTATAGTTTATTTATATATTATGTAATTATTATGTTTATGTAATTTATTCCTGTTCCTTGTAGGGGTTACACACGCGTTACATTTTATCTATTTCTTTATCTCCCCATGAATCGTATGCTTGTAACAATAGGGACAAAATTTTCTCAATTCCAATCGACTAGGCGTATTATGTCGATTCTTTTGAGTAATATATCGGGAAATACCCCGTGATTTCTTATTAATATCATTTCGGACACAACTGTTACATTCCAAAATAACTCTTACTCTCACATCTTTACCCTTGGCCATGAACCTCCTTTTTTTTTTTGGATTCACTCAACCCTTCCATTTTCGATCCGAAACAAGAAGAAAAAAAAGAAGTTGCTGACTCGAAATAAATCCAATTCTGAAATATTTCATTGCAATCAATAGAGAAATAATAATAAGTAATACAATGATTTCTAACTATCAATTAAACTAGTACCAGTATTTCATTTAAGTATCTTGCATGCTTTTGTTGTCCTCAACCCTTGTATATATTTTTTTCTGTTCTACCTCTATTAATAGTAATTCAGCCTAAACCCGAGTTTCGTTCCGGGTGAATCTTCTTTTTTTTATCCTAAAAAAAATGACAGTCAAGAACAAAACAAAGAAAGGGGGGAGTTAGTCATAGATAATTTATTGTATCTCTAAGCCTCTTCATCCCTAACTAGAATGAAAAAAAAGGGAATGTCAACGCATCTGGGAATAAACGATTGATCTCTATCAATAGACCTGCTAAAGACCCGAACCATAGAGTGCTTAACACGGGTGCCACAGAAAGATATGTTTTTATATCTCGCATTGAAAATCCTCCTTTTTTATTGTAATACATATATGATCAGATACATATGTAGTTAAGGATCACTTGTATTTGTACGCGGAATCCCTAACTAAAATGGATATATATATAGCGACCCGATAGATTCTATTTTCTTTCCTTTCTTTACAACAGAAAAGACGTCCACTTATTTTATGAATATTACCGATATCAATTTATTTATATGTTGGGTTTATAAAATGAAATTCAATTTATAGTAATAATTCATATTACTATTGAAATTTTATATTCTATTAATGAAATTAGTTAATATAATTTCATATTTAATATAAAATATGGTTTTTTTTTAATAATTATGAATTTATATAGAATGAATTTCATATAGTAAAAGTAAATTTATCATTTTTTTTTTAGAATTTATAAGATAATTGAATTCTTCTTATATGTTTATATTATTATATGTTATATGTGTTTGAGATGAATAAAGAAGAAATGGCAAGATAAATTGTATAGTATATCAATAGAGGAAATTACGATGTGGAAAACAAGACGGGGATTCTCTACAATGACACTGTAGGCTAATTGAAAGGGATGTAGCGCAGCTTGGTAGCGCGTTTGTTTTGGGTACAAAATGTCACGGGTTCAAATCCTGTCATCCCTATTTATTACTTCTCCTATGTGTAGTAATGAAGGATCAATTGAGATCAATGAAAATTGGACATACATAAACCTTTCTTTATGATACATATGCATGCAAGATATATATAGATATATATCTAGTGGGGGTTACAAAGAAAATGGATTTATTTACGGTCTTTTATATTGTGATAAGAAAGCGCTCTTAGTTCAGTTCGGTAGAACGCGGGTCTCCAAAACCCGATGTCGTAGGTTCAAATCCTACAGAGCGTGATTCTGTTCTTCTTAGCTTAGGTCGAATTACAATGAAATAACTTTACTAACTTAAGCAGAAACCCGAATTTGACCCCCTCCTTTCTTTAATCCGCAGGAGGTCAAGAAAAAAGAGATGTTATTTCATATTTTAAAAAGAGATGTTACTTAATCAAAGGTCCAACTGATCGCCGCGCCTGTATTGCAAATATGCAGTTACGAATAATCCAGCCAAAGTAATAGGAATTAGGCCTAACACGATTCCAAATAGTAAAACTTCAATCATTTCAATTTTTTGAAAGGGTAGGTAAAAGGGGGAGGTAATATCTATCTCTAGATATTAATCCAAATCGCCCATGAATCTCAATAACCAAGAATTTACAATTTACATGGAAGGAACTATGGACTACCTGGAATCTCACAAAAACATTTATTTTTATGAATTTTTGATTCAATCAATTTCAAATAAGTCGTATCTTGCTCAGACCAATAAATAGAGCTGAAGTTATAGTTAAAGCCGCCAGTAGAAAACCGAAATAACTAGTTATAGTAGGCATGAAGGAACTAAATGGGATACGTTCTATTTATACATATGTTTATAAAACACTTACCT